TAACCAACCCGCAATGAATAGGGAGGGTATAGTAATGCTATGAATGACCCAGTAGCGAATACTGGTAATAATATCAGCAAAAGAACGTTCTCCTGTGCTTCCAGACATACTGAGCTCCACATATTCTTGTACAGTCAAAGGGGGATCGATTCCGTAAAAGATGAGATCAGTAAATGGAAATTCACTGAAATTGAATCTTTGTGAGATCGTCAATATTGTACCGAGGGCGTCTTTAGAGTATACCAAATCAGTATAGCTACCCTTCTTCTGACACAGCAACACACTTTCGATCAGTATCGAAAGGAGGTGCTAAAAAATAGATTTCTTGCTTTATTTGTTGCTTGTCAATGGAAAAGGCTGCCCCATTCACTATAAAATTCTTCAAACTAGTATATTTCTTTCCATTCTAAGTTTCGGGCTAGAAACTGAAGATTGGGTTAAAATGTGAATCTGACAAGTTGGTTTCTAAAAATTCATGAAGGAGATTCTCATATTCCCACAATTTAAGTAGATGCGAGATCAAGAAGTCTTCCTTTTGTAGTTGTAGAAGTGATTTTTTGTTGGAACCTTTTTTCATTTTAAAGAATTGGTTAGTCGTCCAGTAACAAGTAAAAGTACTAAATCGTATTCGATGAAAGAAAGAGAACAAAGAATAAAATACTGAATTTTGATGCATGCATTGTTGTATTAGATTGAGATCCAAAGGTTCTTTCTTGACCTAACTACAAGGCTAAGGCTTTCTAATATGGAAAGAAAAAATGTATAACCTATCAAGGAAAAGATAATAGAAATGACTAGTCTTAGAATCTAGTTGGACCAAAATCAAAATTTTCTTTTTTCGAGTGATCGGGTAATAACTTTTTTCTTCTCACTCATTCAAGATATTATGTGAATGAACCTATTACGGAATCTAATGAGTTCAAATTCAAGTCAAAATGTGATTTTTATAAGGTTACTATTCATTCTAAAATAAAAAAAGATGCCATACAATTCAAAAATCAAAGAACTGATCAAAATAGAAATGATTTTCGAATTTTATTTCATAATGATTCAAAAAGTGTTTCATTTTTGAATCAAGTTACATAACCCAGCTCTTTTTATTAGTTTCTAAGTTTAGTTTACCCAAGAGTTGCTCAATGAATTCGTTGATTGGAATCGCGGGAGGGGTAGATGTCGCAGATGATGAATCAATTTCTTTTTATACACCTGCCACTTTATCTTTGTTAGTGCTGTCTATAATGATAGAGGCATCAAAAACTTTCAATTGAACTTATTCTTTGTATTGGTATTTTTGCTTATCTCTTATTTTGCAAAAATGGAAACTTAGGTAAGTGCTTTTTGATAAAGATATGTATAAAAAAGAATATATTTCATTTAGCTTCTTCATGCCTACTATAACTAGTTATTTCGGTTTTCTACTAGCGGCTTTAACTATAGCCTCAGTTCTATTTATTGGTCTGAGCAAGATACGACTTATTTAAAATTCATATTTGAAATGCACAATTCATAAAAAGAAATCTTTCTGTGAGATTCCCTGTATTCTATAATTATGTACTATGTCAATTGACAATTCTTGGTCATTGAGATTCAATGATAATTCGGATTAATATTTAGGTATAGATATTACCTCTTTTTTCTCCTTTCAAACAAATTAATGATTGAAGTTTTTCTATTTGGAATCGTGTTAGGTCTAATTCCTATTACTTTGGCTGGATTATTCGTAACTGCATATTTACAATACAGGCGTGGCGATCAGTTGGACCTTTGATTAATTAACATCTCTTTTTTTGATTGACCTCCTCTTTTTTGAATACACAGGAGGTCAAATTCAGATTGCTGCTCAAGTTAGTGAAGCTGTTTCAGTCTAATTCGATCTAAGAAAAAGGGAATCACGCTCTGTAGGATTTGAACCTACGACATCGGGTTTTGGAGACCCGCGTTCTACCGAACTGAACTAAGAGCGCTTTCTTATCAGAAAAGATAAGACTGTAACGAAAGGATTCTTTTTGTAACCCCAATAGATCTAGTATGCATATACTATAGAGTATGATAAACATGAAAGAAAAGATTAGAGATGCCCAACTTGAATCGATCTCAATTAATCCCTCTTTACTGCTCAAAGGAGCAGTAATAGGTAGGGATGACAGGATTTGAACCTGTGACATTTTGTACCCAAAACAAACGCGCTACCAAGCTGCGCCACATCCCTTCAATTGGTCTACAATGTCATTGTAGAGAATTCCTGTCTTGTTTTCCACATCGTTATTTCCCCAATTGCTATATACAATTTCTCGGGCCATTTCGTCTTTTTGGTCTCATTTAATTAAAAATGGAATATAGAAAAGTAATATATAAAAAGATAAAAGTAATATATAAAAAAAGATAATATTGATTATATAATAATTATATAGTAAAAGACTTATATACATATGAAATACGGAACGAAATTCGTCGTAAAAATAAAGGAGTCTTTTTCGGGAATGCTCGGGGACACATTTTTTCGGTTTTAAGAAAAAGAAAATCTTATTCACCGGACCCTTGTACCTTTCGATTTGAATTAGGAATTCCGTGTACAACTATAAGTGGTCCTTAACTTCATATGCATCTGATCATATATGTATTACTATTATGTATTCCAATCAAATATGTATTCCTATAAAAGAAGGAGGTTGTTCAATGCGAGATCTAAAAACATATCTCTCCGCAGCACCGGTACTAAGTACTTTATGGTTCGGGTCTTTAGCAGGTCTATTGATAGAGATTAATCGTTTTTTCCCGGATGCGTTGACATTCCCCTTTTTTTCATTTTAGTTATTGACATGGGAAGGAATAACGAAGATTCGAGCTAGAATTAAATATCTGTGATTAATCCCTCTTTTCTCCTTTTTCCCTTTTTTATTTGTTTAGGATAAGGGAAAAAAGAGAAAGAATAAAAGTGGATTCGCCAACTGCGAGACTCGGATTCAAGTTCGAATTAAATTAATTAATAATAGAGGAATGGAGGTAGAATAAAAAATAAAGTGGGTCTAGGGCAAGAGTATTATAGAAGATACTTAAATGAAATCTTGTACTAGTGAAATACTAGATACTTAAATGAAATATTGTACTGTGATTTGAAATATAGTTTTTCAATAGTTGTATATTATTTACTATATTGATTGCAGCGAAATTTTTCATAATTGAATTTCAAGTTAGTCACTTCTATTTTTTTCCTTTCTTCTTCTTCGTTTCGGATCGAAAATAGAAGCGTTGAGTCAATCAAAAATCCAAGGGAGGTTCATGGCTAAGAGTAAAGATGTCCGAATAATGGTTATTTTGGAATGTACCAGTTGTGTCCGAAATGGTGTTAATGTTAATAAGGTATCAACGGGCATTTCCAGATATATGACTCAAAAGAACCAGCACAATACGCCCAATCGATTGGAATTGAGAAAATTCTGTCCCTATTGTTACAAACATACGATTCATGGGGAGATAAAGAAATAGATCGAACCAAGCACTTGCGTGTCACCCCTTCAAGGAAAGGGAAAATGACATTATATATATAACATATATAAATATAAATAAATAAACCAAATCCTATTTCTTTATTCTATTCTAAAATTCATTTTATTTTAGATTCGACTGAAATAGGATTTTGGGGATAAGGAATAAACTAAACAAACCATGGATAAATCCAAGCGACCCTTTCTGAAATCCAAGCGACCCTTTCGGAAATCCAAGCGACCCTTTCGGAAATACAAGCGGCCCTTTCTGAAATCCAAGCGACCTGTTCGTAGGCGTTTACCCCCAATCCAACCGGGGGATCAAATTGAGTATAGAAACATGAGTTTAATTAGTCGATTTATTAGTGACCAAGGAAAAATATTAGCTCGACGGGTGAAAAGATTGACCTTGAAACAACAACGATTAATTACTCTTGCTATAAAACAAGCTCGTATTTTATCTTCGTTACCCTTTCTTAATAATGGGAAACTGTTTAAGACGAAAGCGAAACGAATTAACAAAAAATTTAATAAGCGAAAGAAACGCCTTAAGAATAAATTTCATCCGAAAGATAAAAAAATTATCAATAAAGAGAAGTATTTGAAAAATCGATTCAAGAACAAAACGGAATCGCGTTAGTAACAGCGAGAACGGCCTTTCCAGCCGAGATAAAGGCTTTTCCGGCCAATTTAAAAAGATACAGCATAATCAAAAAAAAAAATAAGAAATAGAAACAGCTTAATGATAAACTGTTTAAAATAAAAAATACGGAATGTCATGAAATGAAAATGGGCGAGTCGACCGCTAGACCTACGAGTCTTAGGGCGAGAAAGAAATAGGTTTACTCTTTCTTTACTTGAATCAAAATTCCAATCCGAACTCAACCGAAGATTGAGGTTTTGCTCTAAAAATCCCAAAATCTAGATTTGATTATCGTGTCTTAAGAAAAAAAAAAAGAATCGGCAAAGAGTAAATCTTTTTTTTATTGAATGTGTTCATTCATTTTGACTACTTTTTCATATTTTATCATATTCTATCAATTATCCATTTTGACTCTACCCTCCCGGAGTTCATTCTCCGGGGAACTCCATTTAACTTATTCCTGCGGATTCTTTCCAATCTACTTCTTTTACGATCTCGTTGGAAATAATAGAAATGGAATTCCTATTTGATATAGCTATTTGTGCAAGTATTTTACGATTAAGAAGCAACTGTCTCTTGTACAGATCGTGTATTAATCTACTATAACTATAGGATACCCCCCTTTCGCGCATTACTGCGTTTATTCGAGTAATCCACAAACGACGAAAGTTTCTCTTTTGCCTATCCCTATCCCGATGTGCTGAATCCAAAGCTCTTATTTTCTGTTGACTCATTGTTCGAGTAAGTCTTGAATGAGCCCTTTGAAAGCTTGATACAAAGGAACGCACTTTTGTTCTACGTCTCCGAGCTATAGATCCCCGTTTAGTTCTGGTCATTGAATAAATGAAACTTTGGCGAATAACGAATCCATT